ATGGAGAGCAATTTGCAGAAATGACTTTAAATCTTTGTGTACTGACCCCTAATCGAATTGTTTGGGATTCAGAAGTGAAAGAAATCATTTTATCTACAAATAGTGGTCAAATTGGCGTATTACCAAATCATGCTCCTGTTGCTACAGCTGTAGATATAGGGATTTTAAGAATACGCCTTAAGGACCAATGGTTAACGATGGCTCTAATGGGCGGTTTTGCTAGAATAGGCAATAATGAAATCACTGTTTTAGTAAATGATGCGGAAAAAGGTAGTGATATTGATCCACAAGAAGCTCAGCAAACTCTTGAAATAGCGGAAGCTAATTTGAGAAAAGCTGAAGGAAAGAGACAAATAATTGAGGCAAATCTAGCTCTCCGGCGAGCTAGGACAAGAGTAGAGGCTGTCAATGTTATTTCATAACTAGTTGGTGCCTTCAAATAATAAAAAGAAGTTCTTTTTCTAAATCCTATTTTGATTGGATTCTGTCGAGTGAATCCAATCAAGCAGAATCCCGTTTTGATACAACGCAATTCAAAAATGAAATTTAACTAGATTCAATAAAAAAAAAATCTCTAAAAATAGATAGAAGAGGGTGGGGCAAAAAACTTATTAGATGTCGGAGTCAATGGTATCTAATAAGTTCTACCTACTATTGGATTTGAACCAATGACTCCCGCCGTATGAAAGCAATACTCTAACCACTGAGTTAAGTAGGTCATTTATCATCCCAAAGATAACCAAACGGAACCCATCCCATCGATGGATTATAAATATAATATTGCTTATAAGCAATAATAATCTAAGCAATACCACTCAACCACTCACAAATTTAGGATGTTGGATCATAGAATATTCATCTTGACAACAAATTATATACATGATAAAATATGCATCACAAGCACTAAGGGCTATAGCTCAGTTGGTAGAGCACCTCGTTTACACGCGCGCCAATGTTTTTCAGGGGAGTCCATCATACAATCCAAAAAATGGATCTTATTGATAAATCGATGTCTTACTCCATAACTTTACGAGAACAATAGCCTGACAAAGGGTTCGATTTGAGTGCCCGTTTAGGTACCAAACGGGCCCCATGATTGATTTGAGATAGTGATAAGGTGAATACCAGTACATTCAATGCTAGGCATAATGAGTACAAGGCCCTCAAAAAATATCTTTTCGTCCCATGAACTTGAAGGTGTATGAAGTTTCATATTGGATTTTTTAAGCCGAAGAATAGAGACTTTATTTAACTTAAAACGATCTAGGCCAGAGGCAGACCTACGTCAAGATAACCCCACCCTTGAAACACTTTGGTAGTGCTTCTGAATCAGAATCCCAAATAATGAATCAGAGCACGTGGAGCCATCCCCTTATCTTATTTTTCTGTCAAGAAAAAATATGGCGGATTGGCTGATATTTCTATCAGTTAATGAAAGAGCCCAATGCAAAAAAAATGCATGTTGGGTCTTTGAAACAGTTCAGATCATTTTGATAATAATAAGTTTGATCTGTTTTACCGAGAAGGTCTACGGTTCGAGTCCGTATAGCCCTAGAGCCCCATAAAATGAATAAAATCCAAATTTGAAATAAAAAATTGTATAATTTTCATTTCTTCATTCTTGTTTGTTGCTTGTAACTGACCGGTTGGTTCATCCAAACCCAATTTGTCCTAGAAACTCACTCACAGGAATCGTTTAAAGCCGAACAGAAAAATGAAAGAAAAACGTATTTCAAGAGATCGAATCGATCCTTTTCCAATCGTGCCAATCGTTGATAAACAAACCAACCCTTCGTCATTAATCTTCGGAGGGAAATTCTCTATGAATTTTCCTGTCCATAATCAAGGGGTTAAGCTAGCCAGACTCCCCTTTTTGGTATATCTAAAAACTAGACCTAGCGAAGCACACCAAAACAAAAAGGGGATGGTCTTCTTTTTCTCTATTCAATCAAGATAAAACCCCACCCTTATTTTCATAAACGGAATATACCAACACTCAAATTAAGATATTCGAAATCCTGAGATGGAAATACCTACCCATTTTCTTCCATTTGAATACTCGTTCTATTCTAAATCACTAAGAAAAAAAACGACAAAAAGACCTCCGATTCTATTCCTAAAAAATCAAAATCTAGAAATCTAATTTTTATAAAAAAAATTTCAAATAATGAAAAGAAGAATTCGATTTTATTTGGAAGTCGCTTTCTTTAGCAAGAATCCTAGGCGAAAACAAGAAAATTTGTCTAAGCGTAACATATAGAGTTATACTAACTAAAGCAATTAAAGAAAATGGAAATAAAAAATGCAATAGGCTGGAAATAGGATCCCTGTCAAGTCAGTCGATAAATCTTGAAATGAGATATGCCCCGCAATAATCAAAGGAGACTAGAAGATTTGGTCAAAACAAGAATTTATTTTATTTCGACCAACCAGTTATGGATGACTTTCCAAATTCAATTCGAATCAACCAATCCGGCATAATTTCCACGTTCATAGGAGT